GTGTTCCCCGCACTTCTAGTTGGTTCGATTGCCCGCTTATTTATGCTAATCTTGATCCAAATTTTATGGCATTGAAATACGGCATATAGTAACACGGTCCTGTCAATTCAATTTGAACAAAGAAAAGGCGGTAAAGCCATAAAGTCAAATAAAATAGTCTTCTTCAAACAAAAATCTACCTATCTATAACTAAGAATGCGTTATGACTAAGAGTGCGCTACAAGGTAGTCCCCGAAGTTCGTAGAAAAAGAGCAAGTAAATAAAAGGTTTTTCAGAATTGATTTCTTTTGATCATACAGAATTGACAAAAATCATTTTGTTCTTTTTACGAACCCGATGTCGATAAATCTGCGAGTTTAGAAATTCATTTCGGCCAATTGAACCTTTTCGAACTGTTTCTTTTTAAGAACTAAAAATATTTGTGCCAAAATAACAGATGCCAAGAAGACAAAAAGGCCTTGGACACGTAATGGGTCTTGAAGTACTATTTCGGCATCTCCCTGACCAAATCCACCCACATTAGGATTACTCGTTAATGGTTGATCCAATTTGATGGATTCACCCTCTGAAACAAGAATTTCTGGTCCTGGAGGGATAATATCAACCACTTGACGTCCATCCGATGGATCTGTTATGATTATTTCATATCCCCCTTTTTCTTTTCGTATTATTTTGCTTACTATGCCCGCTCCTGTAGCATTATAAACTGTATTGTTACTCTTGCTTCCGTCGGGATAAATCTGACCCCTTCCCCTATTTCCTCCTACATATATAGGATATTTTAAGAAGTGAACATCTTTCTTAATAGCGGGGTCGGGGGAAAGGATAGGAAAGGTGATTTCACTATATTTCTGGCCGGGGGCAGGCCCTATTACAAGAATATTTTTTTTATTAGGACGGTAGCTCTGAAAAGACAAATTTCCTATTTTTTCTTTCATCTCGGGAGAAATACGATTGGAAGGGGCTAATTCAAACCCCTCCGGTAAAATAAGAACAGCCCCCACATTCAAACCCCCCTTCTTACCATTAGCAAGGACTTGTTTCACTTGCTTATCATAAGGAATTCGAACAACTGCTTCAAATACAGTATCAGGAAGTACTGCTTGTGGAACCTCAATATCCACGGGTTTATTGGCTAAATGACAATTGGCACATACAATACGCCCAGTCGCTTCTCGTGGATTTTCATAACCCTGCTGTGCAAAAATGGGATATGCACTTGAAACGGATGCCCGAGTTATGATATATACCATGAGCGATACAGAAATAGATCGAGTAATATGTTCCTTTATCCAAGAAAAAGTATTTCTAGTTTGCATGGTCTAATCATTGGTCTGAAAATTTCTACAATAAATTCGGTAGGTCGCTAGTATAGTTTCCTATCCACGATTTTGCTACTTATTGGAATCATTTTACTGAAATACTATAGTATAAAAATAGTATGAAAACCCCCCGGATAGCATTTTTTTAATACTTATGTAGAACTACAAAGTAAGAAACGTTCTAATTGGATTAATATTGGTGGATCATTTATCAATCATTCATTGAATGATAAATAACTACAAGTGATGGAGATACACGATTTAAATAACGAAAAATCCAATATTTAAAAATAGTATCGAGAATAACCGGAAAAGTAGAAACAAGACCAGATATAATTTGATCATTATGACCAAATCCAAAATCTTTGTACACAGAACCAATCATTAGTTCCCAGCCGTGGGGTGAATGAAATCCGATACATAAATCGGTTAATAAAAGAATCAAAAAGGCTTTTACTGTATCGCTTAAGTTATATAGGAATTCCTGAGCCCAAGAGTTAAGAATAACAAGCTCTTCATTACCTAAAATAGAATAACTGCTTAGAATAATAAAACAGATTATATTTGTCGAGAAGTGTAAAATTGTATGGATACGATCCTCGTTGTGTATCTTGATTAATTGGATCGTTTCTTTGTGAATTCCTATAAGAAACCTTTGTAGATATGTCTCCGAGTATTCCTTGATCATTTCTTCCAAGAATAGGGTTTCATCTAATTCTATGAACTTTTCTAGAATACTTTTTTCTTGAATATCATTCAAAAAAATTTCGGATTGGCCGATATGCGCCCAATTAATAACCCAAGATTCCATACTTTTAGTAAATGAGAGAGAAATCCACCAGGGCAGAAATACTATAGATGCAAGATACAAAAGAGGAGTGAATGCTTTCTTTTTTGCCATTTTTCGCCTGTTAATTTTTAATTAACCCACTCCATTTCTCGACTTTATATGATCGAATCTTTCTTTCAAACATGAGTTGTAGACAAGGCATCAAACCTATGAATCTATTTGATTTGTGATTTTGTTTTGAATCTAGAAAGAATATAGAAATAGACTAAGACTCCACTTCGAATTTGACTTAAGAAATAATAAAAAATAGTGTTGTCAAATATCTCAATTCATCAAATTCCAAACAACAGTCTACTTTCGATGAATGGCCGAAAGAAATACTTTAAGGAATGAATATTATTGAGATTTTGAGATGAAAGAACCCCTTATTCTATCAAAATATCCAATATTTCAAAAAATTTTGAACGATTCGTCATAGTCAAGAATAATTGAGAAAAATATATTGTAATGGTCAAAAAAATGAGCGGCAAAACAAGACAGAAAAGGCCAGTTATCATTATTAAGAAAACCCATTATTGGATAGTAAAGAACACAAATGAAAGGATAAAAGGCCGATTGAAAAAAAAAAGAATTTACAAGATATCGTTTATCTGCATCTGTTTATCTCCATCTAAAGTATCACTTAGTTTTAGAAAAAACATTATTTTTGCGTTTTTTTCCTCCTGCTGAGGAAGCATTCGTTCTTCAGCCCAGTTCCTTTTCTCAAAATACTTCAATTGGTACGCGCAAGAAATAAGCCAATTCCGCGGCTTTTTGTTCAATTTCCCGCGGAGTCAAATTCTCATCAGTACGAGTCAACGGAACAGCCCCCCGGCCTCTGATATCCATATAAAGGACAGGACGAGCATAAATACCCTCTTTAACTTCTATTCGAACGGATTGAATATCTTTTATAAGGAATCGGAGGAATATGCGACGATTTTTTCCGGGAAATCCCCAACGAAAAATACGCACTATTCCTTCCTTTCTATCGAATCGATCATAACCACTACCTACATTCCAGGAAATTGTGCACCACAAATAGGAACTAATAAAGAGACCCGCGATCCCGTAGAAAGACATCACGATCCCCTGTGGAAAAAAAATGATTTGCTGAGACGGGACAAAAGATATTAAATTCCTACCAAGAAAACTGGAAGTTCCAACCAACAAGAATCCTAATGAACCTAAAAAAACGATAAGGGCCCAGCAAAAATTACTTAGTTTTCTAGACCCCGTTATAAGTTCTATCCATATATGTTCTGATCGCCAACTCATACTTCATTCGATTGCATTTTATTGAAATTGAGAGAATACCCCAAATTCTTTTGGCTTTACTTTTTTTTTTTTTTGTTTCCAAATGCACTTTCATTAACTAGCACTAGTTTGGTGTGAACTAGCACTAGTTTAAGTTTAATGGGAACTTTTAGGGGTAATTCATCAAATTTGTTTAGATCTAAAATAATAACATACCCCTCATCCCAATATACATATCGATATACATATAGATCGACCCACCTTACATTTTAGGCATCCGGCGATCATTATCTATTTGAAACTGACTAGAATTCAGTTACCTATAGATCATTTTCTACAGGCATAAGAACTTTTTGCTTTATGTTCGGCAGAAATCACATGTTCTACCATATTTTATTTTCCGAAATAAATATCTATGTTATGCTACAAGTCTAATTTTCAAAAAAAAAACGAATGAGATTGGGTCCCCTCAGATCTAAACAATCTTGTTTTTTTGAACATGAAGAAATAAAGAAGCCATTGCAATTGCCGGAAATACTAGGCCTACTAAAGGCACAAAAATAGAGGGAAAATTGAAAGTTGTCATAAAATGGGGTACCTCGGTTTATTATTTGTACCTGTTCTTATTTTTTTTAATATCATATGTTATATTTATACATAATTATAATTAGTAATTGTAGTTATTATTAATTAATTCAATTTGACAATTTTTAATTAAAGATCTAAGTGAGTATATAGAATAAGGAAAAAGTCCAAGGAATGTAGAACTAAATAAATGGACTTATTCATCTATCTACATGAAAGATACATATGATAATCCATTTTCTTTTTCTTCGTTTCTTTGTGTTTTGTTCTTGTCTTCGAATTTACTAAAGAAAGAGTTATACGAAACTTTTGATTTTGATTCTTTCTACAATTAGATCTTAGGTGGCCAAAGAAAACTCCCTTTTTAGTTACTTTGATTCCGATAAGCTAAGATTCCGATAAACTAACTACTTGTTTGCTACAAATAAAAAAATGAAACTTAGTACACTCTACTTGAGTGAATTGGAATTCAAAGGAAAGAAGGCGTGGAGCTTAAATAACTCACTCAGAATGCTTTTCAAAATATTACGCGGTACGATTAGGTCAAATAAGCCCTTCTGGAATAAATATTCGGCCGCTTGTGAACCTTCGGGTACTGTTTTATTCAATGTTTGTTCAATTACTCTTTTACCCGCAAATGCAATGTAGGAATTTGGTTCGGCAATAATAATATCTCCCAACATACCAAAACTAGCTGTTACCCCGCCAGTAGTAGGAGATGTAAGGATTGATACATAGAATAACTTTTTATTTGATTGATAATCATATAAAGCAGACGATATTTTAGCCATTTGCATCAGGCTCAAACTCCCTTCTTGCATGCGCGCTCCCCCCGAAGCGCACACTATAATAAGTGGCAGAAATTGATTGGTAGCGTACTCAATCAAACGGGTGATTTTCTCCCCGACTACGGATCCCATACTACCTCCCATAAACTGAAAATCCATAACTCCAATTGCTACGGGAATACCATTTAGTTGACCTGTGCCTGTTTGAACAGCCTCAGT